AAATCCTTTTTCCTCAGTTCAAATCTGGGTGTCGCCTGATCAACAAACGATAAGACTCGCAATCCCTTATTCTGGTCTAACTCGCCTAATCTTTCCAGCAAAGTACGCGACTCTTGACACTTTCGTGATTCGAAATAGCTGGGGTTTCTGTTCTTTTTTCTGTTCCTTAAACTTAAAGTGCTGTTAATCCTTGCATTTAGGATTCACAGAAAGATTAGAGTAGTAGAAGCGCTTTCATATCAAATCAAGAGTTACCGATTTATTTCCACTGCTAATTGCTAATGTAGGGTCTACTGACCGGGTCTTGAATTAGATTGAAAAGCCCGAGGGAGAATCGAATTAATCGTTATGGAAGGGGCGGTAGAGACTTTGTATACAGTATACAGACTCATAAGAGTCTCTGAGTGCACGGGCATTCAATCAATATTCGATTGGACGGATAATTGGCTTTTACTTAATGATAATAAAGGGCAACAAAAAAACGAGGAGTTCTTATTATTACTACATATTAGGTAACACTCCCTTTGATACTTCCAAAGAAAAGCGCGACTGTGTATTTTGTTTCATTTTTCCGGATTCTACTAGAAATCATATACGAACTTGTTCTAAGTGGATTTATTGGAGCGTTTCATATTTAGTGGAGTCTTTCATCAAGGGCGTTGGGTCAGAATCCCTTTTTGACTCTGCGCCAGTGATTCCACTATTATTAGGAAACAATAATGGAATAAATGCTTCATATTCATAGAGATAGGGGACGTAATTCACATGGATATAGTAAGTCTCGCTTGGGCTGCTTTAATGGTAGTCTTTACATTTTCCCTTTCGCTCGTAGTATGGGGAAGAAGTGGACTCTAGAGATACTCCTAATTGAGTTGGGAATCAAACTGTAGCACTTTTTTTATAGATCGTTCTGCAAAGCCTTTAATTATTATATTAATTATTATATTATTTAATAATTAATATAATAATTTAATTCCATTTAGAATTTCGAAATTGAATTAATCAAAATATCTTCATTTCGGAATTCTATTGGCTTGTATTCTGGCGAGGTAATTGTATTCTATTCATAATAGAATAGAATACAATTCATAATATATATGAATAATGCTCTTTCAGAATCCAAATCAAACCGATATTTCCAAAATGCCCCTATTTCTATTTTGAAAGGAAGGGGGATACAGATTATAGGAATTGTATTCCAACCGAAGTCTTCCTAGATTTTCTATTTGGTTTTTCTGAACCGGCCCTTGCCAGAGTTCTCTATGGACAATGGGGAAGAACGCGGAAAACCAGACCCCCCTTTTTTTTTATTGGCCTGTTCAAAGAGAAAAGAAAGGGGTTCACGATTTCATTTGAATAGTTAATAATAATAAGATTGTGACTTGGTCAAGTCACATATTTTGCACTTACCACCGGTTTTATTATTTGAGTATTTTAGAAATTGGCTTTCTGCTATGCTTTATTGACCGTTTCATATCATGGCTCCAGGGTTGAAAATCGCCGGGGTACCCCCCTTTTTGAAATCAGAAGAAGTTATAGAATAGAACTCCTTGGATCATCTGTCAACCGCTCAATCAACGACTTCTTCGGAATGCTAAAAAAAAACGATTACTTTATTTCTTTCCTATTTCATTTTCTTTTATTAACTTGATTTTCTTTTAGTAATATATGCCCAAATTTTTTTTTCTTTCATCGATTTGATTCTTTTTTTAATGGATACCGAGATTCATATTGAAAATAATCAGAAATAAATCAATTTGAAAATCGTAAGAGCAGCCTTTCGATTATTTCAGATTGATTGGAATGAACAAAAAGAAAATACAAATAGACGAAGCAAAGAAATAGAATTGAGATACTATGTATATATTAACATATATAAGGATCCATATCCATATTGTAGATTGATCTCTATTCAGTTTCTATCTTTATACATGAAAATAATAAAAATCGATAGTATGGTAGAAAGATTCATATATGAATCTTTCTACCATACTATCGAATCTCATAGGCTACTGCTGATTCTAGTCCGTTCGTTTCATTTAAGACTAAGACATGAAATTGAAATTTTTTTTCTTAAATCCTTGATAAGAACTAAGAAGTCAAGTTTCGGTCAAATTAATCACTTTGACTGACCGTTTTTACGTATATTATAAGCAAAAACGCAGTAGGAACTAGAACGAACAGTGTAGTAGCAATAAATGCGAGAATATTTACTTCCATATACTTGCCCGACTGCCATCATACTTAGTATGAACAGTTTTTTGAAATTGTCAATATAATGGAATGGGATGACTAACTCTAAAGGATCCTTCCACATTTTCTGATCCCATACCAATAGCATTTTTTGATTCGTCCATCAATCGCTCATTCGAATCGCCATTCTATTCTAAAATCGAAATCTATTATAGAAATTGCTATAAAAAAAAATAATAAAAATAGGACGAAAGACGAAAGTAGAGGACTCCTTTGGGAAGTGATTGGTCCGACATAAAAGAAGATT